GAAATAGCTGAAACCTGGGATAGCATTATTTTTGCTCAAGCAATAAGAGGTTGTGTTTTAGTAATTCAATCGATTCTTCGAAAATATATTCTATTGCCTTCATTAATAATAGCTAAAAATATCATTCGTATGCTATTATTTCAAATTCCCGAATGGTCCGAGGATTTAAAGGATTGGAATAGAGAAATGCATGTTAAATGCACCTATAATGGAGTTCAATTATCAGAAACAGAATTTCCTAAAAACTGGTTAACAGACGGTATTCAAATAAAGATCCTATTTCCTTTTCGACTACAACCTTGGCACAGATCTAAGTTAAAATTCCTTCCTAAAGATCCAATAAAAAAGAAAAGACAAAAACATGATTTTTGTTTTTTAACAGTTTGGGGAATGGAAACTGAACTTCCTTTTGGTTCTCCCCGAAAAGAACTTTCACTTTTTGAACCCATTTTTAAAAAATTAAAAAAAAAAATTAGAAAGTTGAAAAAAAATGGTTTTCTAACTCTAACAATTTTTAAAGAAAAAAGAAAAATATTTCTACATTTACCTAAAGAAACAAAAAACTGGTTCATCAAAAGTAGTCTATTTCTAAAAGAAATAATATCAAAATCAAAAAGAAATCCGATTCTATTATTTGGATTTAGAGAAGTATCTGAATTAAATGAAACTAAAAACGAAAAAGATTCACCAATCACTAATCGGACTATTCATAGATTTTCCACTTCAATTCGATCTATGGATTGGATAAACTATTCACTGACAGAAAAAAAAATGAAAGATCTGAATGCCAGAACAAAGACAATAAGAAATCAAATAGAAAAAATTACAAAAGAAAAGAAAAAACGATTTCTAATCTCAGAAAGAAATATTAGTCCTAACAAACTAAGTTATAATGCTAAACGATTAAAATTAAAATCATCAAAAAATATTTTACAGATATTAAAAAGAAACAATGCTCAATTAGTCCGTAAATCATATTTTTTTATAAAAATTTTGATTGAAAAGATATATATAGATATCCTTCTAGCTATCATTAATATTCCGAGGATCAATGTACAGTTTTTTCATGAATCACCAAGAAAAATGATTAATAAATACATTTCTATGTATAATAAAAAAGAAAATCACCAAAGAATTGATAAAACAAATCAAAATACATTAATTCACTTTATCTCGAGTATAAAAAAGGTATTTAATTATAGTAATTTTAACAAGAACTCACAGATTTTGTATAATGTAACCTCTTTGTCACAAGCATATGTATTTTACAAATTATCACAAGTCCAAGTTATTAACCTATATAAGTTAAGATCTGTCCTTCAATATCATGGAGCATCTCTTTTTCTTAAGAATGAAATAAAAGATTATTTCGGAGTCCAAGGAGGATTTCAGTTCAAATTAAAAAATACAAATTTTAAAAAATCTGTAATGAATGAATGGAAAAACTGGGTAAGAAGTAATTATCAATATAAATACGATTTATCTCAGATCAGATGGTCTAGCTTAATATCGCAAAAATGGCGAAATAAAATGAATCAACAGCATATGATTCAAAATAAAGATTTAAATAAATGGAATTTATATGAAAAAGACCAATTAATTCATTACGAAAAACAAAATAATTTCGAAGTCGATTCATTATCGAACCAAAAAGATAATTTTAAAAAATACTATAGATATAATATTTTATTATATAAATCCATTAATTATGAAGATAAGAAAGACTCATCTATTTATGAATTACCATTCAAATTAAATAATAAGCAAGAGATTTTTTATAATTACAAAATAGATAAAAGTAAATTATTTGATATGTCGGGAGGTATCCCTGTCAATAAGCATCTAAGAGAAGATGATATTATCGATACGGAAAAAAGCTCGCATAGAAAATATTTGGATTGGAGAATTCTCCCTTTTTGTCTTAGAAAGAAAGTCGATATTGAATCCTGGATCGATACCGGAACCAAACAAAAAAAAAACCTTTTTGATTGGATGGGAATGAATGAAGAAATACTAGATCGTCCTACATCAAATTTAGAATTTTGGTTCTTTCCAAAATTTGTGATACTTTGCAAGGCATATAAGATAAAATCATGGATGATACCAATCAAATTACTTTTTTTAAATTTTAATGGAACTAAAGATGTTAGTGAAAATAAAAAAATCAACAGAAAGCAAAATAACGATCCTTTTATATCTATATCATCGAATGAAACAAAATCCATTCAATTAAAAAATCAAAATCATGAAGAAAAAGAGTCGGAGGATCAAGTAGATCTTGAATCAGTTCTAGCAAACCAAGAAAAAGATGTTGAAGAAGATTATGCAAGATCAGACAGGAAAGAGCGTAGAAAGAAAAAGCAATACAAAAGTAATACGGAAGCAGAACTTGATTTCTTGCTAAAAAGGTATTTATGCTTTCAATTAAGATGGGATGATTCTTTAAATCAAAAAATAATCAATAATATCAAAATATATTGTCTCTTGCTTAGACTGACAAATCCACGAGAAATTATTATATCCTCTATTCAAAGGGGAGAACTGAGTCTAGATATTCTAATGATTCAGAAAGATTTAACTCTTACAGAATTGATGAAAAAGGGAATATTGATTATCGAATCAACCCGTCTGTCGGTAAAAAATGATGGAAAATTTATTATGTATCAAACCATAAATATTTTATTGGTTCATAAGAGAAAACAACAAATTAATCAAAGATACAGAAAAAAAAACTCTATTGATAAAAAAAAATTTACCGAATCTATTGTAATAAATCAAAGTTTAATTAGAAATAAAGACAAAAATAATTATGATTTACTTGTTCCCGAGAATCTTTTATCCTCTAAACATCGTAGAGAATTGAGAATTCTAATTTCTTTCAATTCAAAAAATGAAAATGATATAAATACAGAAATTATCAATAATAATAACATAAAAAACCACGCTCACATTATAGATAAAAGCAAACGTTTTAATAGAGATAAAAATAATAAAAATAAACTAATTAAATTAAAACTTTTTCTTTGGCCCAATTATCGATTAGAAGATTTAGCTTGTATAAATCGCTATTGGTTTGATACCAATAATGGTAGTCGGTTTAGTATGGTAAGGATACATATATGTCCACGATTAAAAATTCGGTAAAGTTCCATTTGTCATATATATCCCATAGCATATCTAATCTAGTATATGAAATATATGAAAACAAGGAGACGTCCATATACATTGTTTTCCATCCCATATTCCATTCTGATATATGGAATTCAATCATGTATCAATTCGATCTAGAAATGAATCAATCCAATTTTTTTTTTTTTGATTCGGCTAGAAATACATAAAGGATGGTATATTTCTTCCCTTACAAAAGAAAAAAATTATATCTATATCTAAAAATCTAAAACGAAAAATTGGATTGATTTAGGAATTCCTAACGAATTGAAGATTATTGTGTATACCAAATTCAAACCAACTGACATTCTTATTTAATATTACATTATTTATTATTACTGATCAATAAAACTATACTTAAAAAGGCGGGAGGAGGGGGATTTCATTTTATGGTAAAAAGTGCATTCATTTCAATTATTTCACAAGAAGACAAGAAAGAAAACAAGGGATCCGTTGAATTTCAAATAGTAAGTTTTACTAATAAGATACGAAGACTTACTTCACATTTGGAATTGCATAGAAAAGACTATTTATCTCAAAGAGGTTTACGGAAAATTCTAGGAAAACGCCAACGACTACTATCTTATTTGGCAAAGAAAAATGGAGTACGTTATAAAGAATTAATTAGCCAGTTGAACATTCGGGAATCAAAAACTCGTTAATTTGAAGAGTCTTTTTTTTTTTATTATTTGATTTATTAGATCTTAAACTTGAATTTTGATGAACTTATTTTCGTTTTCAGTAATTCATGGAAAAATCAATCGAGGAACCCCCTATGAATGTACCAGCTACAAGAAAGGACTTTATGATAGTCAATATGGGGCCCCACCACCCATCAATGCATGGCGTTCTTCGACTGATCCTTAGTCTAGACGGTGAAGATGTTATTGACTGCGAACCAATATTAGGTTATTTACACAGAGGGATGGAAAAAATTGCGGAAAACCGAACAATTATACAATATTTGCCTTATGTAACACGTTGGGATTATTTAGCTACTATGTTTACAGAAGCGATAACCATAAATGGACCGGAACAGTTGGGAAATATTCAAGTACCTAAAAGAGCTAGCTATATCAGAGTAATTATGTTGGAGTTGAGTCGTATAGCTTCTCATCTCTTATGGCTTGGTCCTTTTATGGCAGATATTGGTGGGCAGACCCCTTTCTTCTATATTTTTAGAGAAAGAGAGTTAATATATGATTTATTCGAAGCTGCCACTGGTATGAGAATGATGCATAATTATTTTCGTATCGGAGGAGTAGCAGCTGATCTACCTCATGGCTGGCTAGATAAATGTTTGGATTTCTGCGATTATTTTTTAACAGGAGTTGCTGAATATCAAAAACTTATTACGCGAAATCCTATTTTTTTACAACGAGTTGAAGGAATAGGTATTGTTAGTGCAGAAGAAGCAATAAATTGGGGTTTATCAGGACCAATGCTACGAGCTTCCGGAGTACGATGGGATCTTCGTAAAGTTGATCATTATGAGTGTTATGACGAATTTGATTGGGGAGTCCAGTGGCAAAAGGAAGGGGATTCGCTAGCTCGTTATTTAGTCCGAATTGGTGAAATGACGGAATCCGTAAAAATTATTCAACAGGCTTTGGAAGGGATTCCAGGGGGGCCTTATGAAAATTTAGAAACTCGAAGTTTTGCTAGAGAAAGGAATCGAGAATGGAATGATTTTGAATATCGATTTATTAGTAAAAAAACTTCTCCCGCCTTTGAATTGCCGAAACAAGAACTTTATGTTAGAGTTGAAGCACCAAAAGGAGAGTTGGGAATTTTTCTGATAGGGGATCAAAGTAGTTTTCCTTGGAGATGGAAAATTCGCCCGCCGGGTTTTATCAATTTGCAAATTCTTCCTCAATTAATTAAAAGAATGAAATTGGCTGATATTATGACAATACTAGGTAGCATAGATATTATTATGGGGGAAGTTGATCGTTGAAATGATAATTGATCCAACAACAGTACAAGCTATCAATTCTTTTTCCAGATTGAAATCCTTAAACGAGATCTATGGAATTATATGGATGCTTGTCCCTATTTTGACTCTTGTATTTGGAATCACGATAGGCATACTAGTAATTGTGTGGTTAGAAAGAGAAATTTCTGCAGGGATACAACAACGTATTGGACCTGAATATGCCGGTCCTTTTGGAGTTCTTCAAGCTCTAGCGGATGGAACAAAACTACTTTTCAAAGAAAATCTTTTTCCATCTAGAGGGGATACTCGTTTATTCAGTATCGGACCATCCATAGCAGCCATATCAACTCTATTAAGCTATTCAGTAATTCCTTTTGGCTATCACTTTGTTTTAGCGGATCTAAATATCGGCGTATTTTTATGGATTGCCATTTCAAGTATTGCTCCCATTGGACTTCTTATGTCAGGATATGGATCAAATAATAAATATTCCTTTTTAGGTGGTCTACGAGCTGCCGCTCAATCGATTAGTTATGAAATACCATTAACTCTCTGTGTATTATCCATATCTCTACGTGCGATTCGTTGAAACATAAATTTTTCCCTATTACCTTTTTCTTTATTAGGACGGATTCTTTATTAGGAAAAAGGTGAAATTAATTGAATATATATCTTTATTTTTTTATTCATCATTTGGATTGATGAACTAAATTAGATAGTTATATGAGTGAAAGAAAACAGCTTCTAAATTTGCAGTAAAAAAAATCGAGACTCATTTCTTATGTACAACAGGAAAACACAAATAAACATAAGAAGATGAGATCATTTGTCCCCAAATTGGTTGATTAGTCATCCTGGCTTGAAAGCGGGCTCAAAGAATCAACCTTATTGAGTTTTTACTATCATTTATATATATATATATATATTACTGTAATGCTCCCGAGCAGTTGAGTAAAAATAAAAATGAGTGGATGGTTAGGAACACCAAGATACATAAAAGATTAGTAATAGAATTATCCAAAATAAAAGAATATTAATTGGGGCTTTAAATTAGTAGAAATGATCAGGCAGTACTCCCCACGATTCCGATCCAGAGTATGCTCCTATCCACCAATTAAACAAATGACTATCAGGAACGAAGTAATCCTTTCCTTTTTATTTTTCAGAAGGAAGAATAGGAACAAAAAAAAAGAATAGACTTACAATAGAAAAAAAAGAATCCTTTATTCTTCTTTCTTTCCTATCTCGATATTCATATAAATCGAATTCGTGTCATAATTCATGAACTAATGGAATGTCTAATTCTTTTTCGTAATCGAAAATGATAGGTTGAAATATTTATTGGTATTTCTACAAGAAGTATTTTATTGAAAGATTTAAGTTATTGCTCAAGAAAGAAAAATTGAAATTCTTAAAAGATGAGATCAATTCAGAAGTACTTTATTTTAGTATTATAACAGACAGAATTACATTGGTCAAATTTTTGAATTGGGGGGCATCCGATAGATTTTGATCCTATCTATCCTACAAATGGATCAAGATAAATAATATGATCTGGCCCTTAGATTTATTTATGGCCTTCGAGGAGCCATATGAGGTGAAAATCTCATGTATGGTTCTGTAATAGCGATGGGAACAGTGATGTCATCACCGACTATGATTATCTAACAGTTCGAGTACAGTTGATATAGTTGAGGCACAATCAAAATATGGTTTGGGGGGCTGGAATTTGTGGCGTCAACCTATAGGATTTATCATTTTTTTCATTTCTTCCCTAGCAGAATGTGAGAGATTACCTTTTGATTTACCAGAAGCAGAAGAAGAATTAGTAGCAGGTTATCAAACTGAATATTCGGGTATCAAATTTGGTTTATTTTATGTTGCTTCCTATCTAAACTTATTAGTCTCTTCATTATTTGTAGCAGTTCTTTACTTGGGCGGTTGGAATATCTCTATTCCGTACATATCCGTTCCGGAGTTTTTTGATTTTGAAATAAATAAAGTAGGTAGAGTTTTTGGAACAACAATGGGTATTCTTATTACATTGGTTAAAACTTATTTGTTCTTGTTCATTCCTATCACAACAAGATGGACTTTACCTAGATTAAGAATGGACCAACTATTAAATCTTGGATGGAAATTTCTTTTACCTATTTCTCTTGGCAATTTATTATTAACAACCTCTTCCCAACTCTTTTCACTATAAAGTAATTCTTTTGTATATTTATAGTTTGTCTCAAACAAGATAAAGAAACAAATATAAAATTATTCATAGAGATTCACGATATGTTTCCTATGGTAACTGGGTTCATGAATTATGGTCAACAAACCATACGGGCTGCAAGGTACATTGGTCAAAGTTTCATGACTACCTTATCCCACGTAAATCGTTTACCGGTAACTATTCAATATCCTTATGAAAAATTAATCACATCGGAGCGTTTCCGCGGTCGAATCCATTTTGAATTTGATAAATGCATTGCTTGTGAAGTATGTGTTCGTGTATGTCCTATAGATTTACCTGTTGTTGATTGGGAATTGGAAACTAATATTCGAAAGAAACGATTGCTTAATTACAGTATTGATTTCGGAATCTGTATATTTTGTGGCAACTGCGTTGAGTATTGTCCAACTAATTGTTTATCAATGACTGAAGAATATGAACTTTCTACCTATAATCGTCACGAATTGAATTATAACCAAATTGCTTTAGGTCGTTTACCAATATCAGTAATTGACGATTATACAATTCGAACAATTTTGAATTCACCTCAATCTTTAATCAAAATGGACAAACCCCCTTTGATTAAAGATTGATTGAAGAGTCATTTTTAATCATTAAACAAAGATCTAGGTTTGATCTAAAAGTCTGAAATCTTTTTTTTTTATTTTTGCATTTTGTTTGGTCAATAACTACAAAAGCTACAAATCCCAACTCGCGATTGGATTTGATTGATTGGTAAGAATTGCAGCGTAGCTTAATTTAGATTGAAAATCTATTAATATAGTCATAATTCTATCCATAATTATTTCTATTTCGAACTAGAAATTAAAGTATCCATTTTTATTTTTTCGAGAAAGAATGAGATTAGTCTGATATCAGTACTACAGTAATTTTAACCTTTTAGGATTTAATTCAATTAGGAACCCATTCTAAATAAGTTTCTCCTGGTCGGGTCAATAAAGTCATGAAAAAAAAGAATTTGATTTTTTTATCTTTTATTTTACGTACAATGAATTTACCTGGACCAATACATGATTTTCTTTTAGTCTTTCTAGGATTAGGTCTTATATTAGGAGGTCTAGGAGTGGTATTACTTACCAATCCAATTTTTTCTGCCTTTTCATTGGGATTGGTTCTTGTTTGTATATCCTTATTCTATATTTTATCAAACTCTCATTTTGTAGCTGCGGCGCAGCTCCTTATTTATGTGGGAGCTATAAATGTTTTAATTTTATTTGCTGTGATGTTCATGAATGGTTCAGAAGATTACAAAGATTTCAATCTTTGGACTGTTGGGAATGGTCTTACTGCCCTAATTTGTACAAGTCTTTTTGTTTTACTAATTACTATTATTCCAGATACAACATGGTATGGGATTATTTGGACTACAAGAGCAAACCAGATTATAGAGCAAGATTTGGTAAGTAATGGTCAACAAATTGGAATTCATTTAGCAACAGATTTTTTTCTTCCATTTGAATTCATTTCAATAATTCTTTTAGTTGCTTTGATAGGTGCGATTGCCACGGCTCGTCAGTAATAAATCTTTTTAATTGGTAATCGCAATCCAAATCAGACTTTATTCTATGTTATCACATTTATTTGAGGATTATTCATATAGAAATTCTTTTATTCGATCTATATTCCAATCTATTTTTTTTTGTTTTGTACTTGTGATATTCTTATTCTAGTCAATCTAATCTGGTGATGTTAAATTGTTGTTCATTGTTCATATTGAAATAAATCGAAATCGCTAAGGAGTGGGGCCATGATGCTCGAACATGTGCTTGGTTTGAGTGCTTATTTATTTTCTATCGGTATCTATGGATTGATCACGAGTCGAAATATGGTTAGAGCCCTTATGTGTCTTGAACTTATACTGAATGCCGTCAATATAAATTTAGTAACATTTTCTGATTTTTTTGATAGTCGCCAATTAAAAGGAAATATTTTTTCAATTTTTATTATATCTATCGCAGCCGCTGAAGCAGCTATCGGGCCGGCTATAGTTTCGTCAATTTATCGTAACAGAAAATCAATCCGTATCAATCAATTGAATTTGTTGAATAAGTAGTATTAATCATATAAAATATTTAGATTCATTAATTTGAATTGATATTTATGATACATAGCGTATCTGATAATGTTTACGAAAACATAAGAAATTAAAGTATCTTGGTTCTATCTCACGAGTCGATCCGAAATTGAATAGACAAATTATGATAAATCATTGATTCATCTGGTGTCTAAATATATGATTCATTTCAAAATTTACTAGATCGAAAATTTATGACGTTTTTTTTTTTAATTATAGCTCCAATGTCACATTCAGTAAAAATCTATGATACATGTATAGGGTGTACTCAATGTGTCCGGGCCTGCCCCACGGATGTATTAGAAATGATACCTTGGGACGGGTGTAAAGCTAAGCAAATTGCTTCTGCTCCAAGAACGGAAGACTGTGTTGGCTGTAAGAGATGCGAATCCGCCTGTCCAACTGATTTCTTGAGTGTTCGAGTTTATCTATGGCATGAAACAACTCGAAGCATGGGTCTAGCTTATTGATATTTTCCATAAAAATTGATATTTTCCATAAAAAACCACTTGAATACATTTGATTTTTTGTTTACCGACAAAAACCCGTACTAAAAAAAAATAATAAAAAAATAGATTAGGTTTTCGAGTACGGGTTTTTCTTGTCCAAGTGTATCTTGTCTTTACCACGAATTCTTTTCCTTGGTTAACAGTATTAGTAGTTTTACCAATATTCGCGGGTTCCTTAATTTTCGTTTTCCCTCATAGAGGAAATAAGGTAATTCGGTGGTATACTATACTTATATGTGTACTAGAACTCCTTTTAATGACCTATGCATTCTCTTATTATTTCCAATTGGACGATCCCTTAATCCAATTGACGGAGTCTTATCAATGGATTAATTTTTTTGATTTTTACTGGAGATTAGGAATAGATGGACTTTCTATAGGCCCTATTTTACTGACTGGATTTATCACCACTTTAGCTACTTTAGCGGCTCGGCCAATTACTCGGGATTCTCGATTATTTCATTTTTTGATGTTAGCAATGTATAGTGGTCAAATAGGATTATTTTCTTCTCAAAATCTTTTACTTTTTTTCATTATGTGGGAGTTAGAATTAATTCCTGTTTATCTACTTCTATCCATGTGGGGGGGAAAGCAACGTCTGTATTCAGCTACAAAATTTATTTTGTATACTGCAGGAAGTTCCGTTTTTTTATTAATGGGAGCTTTAGGTATCGCTTTCTATGCTTCCAATGAACCAACATTCAATTTTGAAACATCAGCTAATCAATCATATCCTGTGACCTTGGAAATACTATTCTATATTGGATTTCTTATTGCTTTTGCTGTCAAATCACCGATTATACCCTTACATACATGGTTACCAGACACCCATGGAGAAGCACATTACAGTACTTGTATGCTTTTAGCTGGAATCTTATTAAAAATGGGAGCATATGGATTGGTTCGAATAAATATGGAATTATTATCCCACGCCCATTCTATATTTTCTTCTTGGTTGATAATAGTAGGCGCAATACAAATAATCTATGCAGCTTCAACATCTTCTGGTCAAAAAAATTTAAAAAAAAGAATAGCCTATTCTTCTGTATCTCATATGGGTTTTACAATTATAGGAATTTGCTCTATAAGCGATATGGGACTCAACGGGGCCATTTTACAAATAATATCTCATGGATTTATTGGCGCTGCGCTTTTTTTCTTGTCAGGAACAAGTTATGATAGAATACGTCTTGTTTATCTTGACGAAATGGGCGGAATGGCTACCCTAATGCCAAAAATATTCATGATGTTCAGTATCTTATCATTAGCTTCTCTTGCATTACCGGGCATGAGCGGCTTTTTTGCAGAATTGGTAGTATTTTTTGGAATAATTACCGCCAAAAAATATTTTTTAATGCCAAAAATACTAATTACTTTTGGAGCGGCAGTTGGAACGATATTGACTCCTATTTATTTATTATCTATGTTACGCCAGATGTTCTATGGATACAAGCTGTTTAATGCCACAAATTCTTATTTTTTTGATTCTGGACCACGGGAATTATTTGTTTCGATTGCTATCCTTCTGCCTGTAATTAGTATTGGTATTTATCCGGATTTCGTTTTCTCATTATCAGTTGACAAGGTCGAAGCTATTCTATCGAATTTTTTTTATAGCTAATTTTTTTTTATAGGTAGTTATTAAAAAATAAAAAAAAAACGGAATTGTAATCAGATATGTTTAACATTTGCGAGAACCTTTTGAATCACTCCATTACTTGAGTGATTCAAAAGGTTCTCAACGACTTACCTGAAGCTTCTTATATATATGTTAAGCTGTCCTATGGTTATATTTGTTAAACTCGTTCTTCAATTCAATTAGGATATTAATGTAAATGAACCATAACTATGTAGTCCTATTCCTAATAAATTAACCCCAAAATAGCATATCCAAATTATAAGAAAACCGATCGAAGCAACAATTGCAGAATTAAAACCTTCCAAATTCTTATTTGTTCGAGTATGGAAATAAATCGCGAATATGGTCCAAGTAATAAATGCCCAAGTTTCTTTTGGGTCCCAATTCCAATATGATCCCCATGCTTCATTAGCCCAGACTGCTCCTGAAAGAATACCTATGGTTAAAAAAAGAAACCCTATACTAAGAATACGAAAACCCCAATGATCTAATTGTTGAATCAATTGAAACCTGTAATAATTCCTAGAAGAAGTAACAAAAGTATTTTTTAAAATACTTCTTTTTTCCATCATGTATTGGATCTCATCAACGGGGAATGAATCATTTAATAAATTATTGTTTTTGCCAACAATTCTTATGACTTTTCGAAATGTAATTACTAGAAGTGCTGCTGACAATAATGATCCACATAAAAGAGCTGCATAGCCCGATACCATCATACTTACGTGCATTATTAACCACTGGGATTGGAGAGCAGGTACTAAAATTTTAGATTGATGCATGTCGGTTAAAAGACCCCAAGTAGCAAAGCCCTGAGTAAAAAAAGTACTTGGTGCGGTTATTGTGCTTAAATACTTTTTATGTTTTTTAAAATATGGAACCATATGAATAATAGAGAAAATCCATGAAAGAAATATTAATGATTCGTATAAATCACTTATTGGTAAATGTCCCGAATAAATCCAACGAGTAATTAGTAATCCTGTTAGGCAGAAAAAAGTGGTTAACATGCCTTTTTCTGACGAATCATAGAGTCCCACAAATTCATTGACTAATAAGGTTAGAAAATGAATTATAATTACAATTGAAACGACCGAAAAAGATATATGAGTTAATATATGTTCTAAAGTCAAAAATATCATAAAAAAAAAAGGGGGGAATACTTTAATTATCCATAATTTTACATATGGAATTGAATTCATTATAGGATTTATTCTATCCTTTTAATAATTAGATAATTTAATTATGTTATGCCGCCACTCGGACTCGAACCGAGATGCTCTAGCACTGCTTCCTAAGAGCAGCGTGTCTACCGATTTCACCATGGCGGCTTGCTCAAAATTATAATAACCCTTTTTTATTCAATTGGCGAGCTTGAAGGAGTTAATTCAATGTAATATTTTTTTTTTGAAACATTCAAATTAATGAAAATAAAAATGAATTTTTATTGTATTAATCCTTAGAGTTTCGTTAGGTATAAAATTTGTGTTAAGGTTTAGCAACCCCATTAGGTATTGATTTATGGACATATAATATAACAAAAAAAGTTTCGAGTTCTGTCCCGGACTTTAAAATTGAAAACTGGAAAATCTTATCTAATTTAATGTATATTCCTTGATAGATCATCCAGATCAAGCATATGATCTAAACCAGATCAGTCAAAATGTACACATTTTTATCTATCTAGTACTTCTTAAAATTGGATTGAAGGCATCAAAGGTTCTATTTTCTATAGTGATTAAAAATAATAATTGTCAAGACAGTTATAAAATAAGTTAAACTTAATTCATTTTTTTTTTTTTTTATTGACTGATTCTTTAAAAATTAAAAATAGATAAGAGTCAATGAATCATAAACAAGAAAGAATTCATTTTTTTTTAATTAAAAATAATAAGATTTTTTTTATGGAACATACATATCAATATTTATGGATTATATCTTTCGTTACACTTCCAGTCCCTATGTTAATAGGAATGGGGCTGCTACTTTTTCCGGTGTCAACAAAAAAGCTTCACCGTATATGGGCTTTTCCGAGTGTTTTATTGTTAAGTATAGTTATGGTTTTTTCGACCGATCTGTTTATTCAGCAAATAAATAGCAGTTCCATTTATCAATATGTATGGTCTTGGACTATCAACAATGATTTTTCCTTAGAGTTCGGGTATTTGATTGACCCACTTACTTCTATTTTGTTAATATTAATTACTACGGTTGGAATTTTGGTTCTTGTTTATAGTGACAGTTATATGTCTCATGATCAAGGCTATTTGAGATTTTTTGTTTATATGAGTTTTTTCAATACTTCAATGCTGGGGTTAGTTACCAGTTCGAATTTAATACAAATTTATATCTTTTGGGAATTGGTTGGAATGTGCTCTTACCTATTAATAGGTTTTTGGTTCACACGACCTAGTGTGTCCAATGCTTGTCAAAAAGCATTCGTAACTAATCGTGTAGGCGATTTTGGTTTATTATTAGGAATTTTAGGTCTTTATTGGCTAACAGGCAGTTTCGAATTTCAGGATTTGTTTGAAATATTCAATAACTTGATTTCTAATAATGATAATGAGGTTCATTTTTTATTTGTTACTTTGTGCGCTTTCCTATTATTTTCGGGTGCAATTGCTAAATCGGCACAATTCCCTCTTCATGTGTGGTTACCAGATGCCATGGAAGGACCTACCCCTATTTCGGCTCTAATACATGCTGCTACCATGGTAGCAGCGGGAATTTTTCTTGTAGCTCGACTTCTTCCTCTTTTCGTAGTTATACCTTACATAATGAAGCTAATAGCTTTGATAGGTATAATAACAGTACTCTTAGGAGCTACTTTAGCTTTTGCTCAAAAAGATATTAAGAGAGGTTTAGCCTATTCTACAATGTCTCAATTGGGTTATATGATGTTAGCTTTAGGTATGGGCTCCTATCGAGCCGCTTTATTTCATTTGATTACTCATGCTTATTCGAAAGCATTGTTGTTTTTAGGATCTGGATCCATTATTCATTCAATGGAAGGTATTGTTGGCTATTCGCCAGATAAGAGTCAAAATATGGTTCTTATGGGTGGTTTAACAAAACATGTTCCAATTACAAAAATTGCTTTTTTATTAGGAACTCTTTCCCTTTGTGGTATTCCACCTCTCGCCTGTTTTTGGTCCAAAGATGAAATTCTTAATGATAGTTGGTCGTATTCACCTATTTTCGCAATAATAGCTTTTTCCACAGCAGGATTAACTGCATTTTATATGTTTCGGGTTTATTTACTTACTTTTGAGGGGCATTTAAATATTTATTTTCAAAATTATAATGGTAAAAAAAACAGCGCATTCTATTCAATATCTTTATGGGGTAAACAGGGATCAAAAATGCTAAAAAAAAAAATGCGTTTATTACCTTTATTAACAATAAATAATAATGAAAGGGCTTCCT